CTGATTCTGAATCAGAATCAATATCCTTTTGATCAATATCCTTTTCTGATTCTGAATCAGAATGAACATCCTCTTTTTCATTAAACGAGTCTGATTCCAGTGACTCTTTAAAATCAAAAGGATCTTGACCATTAATAGGTCCGTGGCCGTTAATAGGTCTTTCCCACAAAGACAGGACTTATTTATTTTTTGTTAGCATTAGTGATAAATCTGTAACTGTAAAAGTTGTACAATTCTATGTGATTAAGCATTGTGATATCCTCATATTTCCATTCCAAATAATTTTGAAGCTTAGTAGCTTTTTATCGAAAAAAATACCTTTAGTTGATCATTATTTATCGACGATCCCTATCTATAGATCAATCTAGTGGAATTTCTATTCTGTTTGATAAATCACATGAGATTTTAGTGAACTCCATCTATGTCCATATATGGATTTTCGACATAAAAATAAGACAAATAAGGAAACCTGAAAATTAACTACTAATAATTTTCAAGAATAATCCCCTTTATTTTTATTAAGGGGATTCATTTCACTCTTTTTAGTAACAGTGAGAAAAAAAATTGGATCAATATTATGCTTATGTTGGCCAATAAGAAAATTATTAACAAAAATTTTCTTAATAATTAAGAATATTAAGAATTCAGAAATCTTAGAATTCTTTGTTTGGTTTCAGGACCATGACCAAAACTTTTCTATTCAGTTTTAGGACCTGGAGTTTTTGGTTCAGAAATCTTAGAATTATTTCTTGGGCTTGAAGAACATTTCGTCCCCAAGAACCTTTTCTAGAAAAGAAAAAAAAGACTGAGCTGGTACATTTTTTCCTTTCTGCAATGGTGGTATATTTTGTCCTTTGACCAATCTTCTTATTTTTTCTTTTATTTCACCTTTTAGATATACCAAATACGAATAGTTTGGAATAGTCCTATGTGATGTTTTTCTTATAAGAGATCTCTCTTGATCAGAAATAGATTCAAAGAAATTCTCATCACATTTTTCTAGAATATAATACATAAACGCAATAACGCCATCATAAGGTAATGTGTCAGGTTCATAGGTAGAACGTCTTGCCTCATGAATCTCTTGGTAGAGATGCTGAAGTTCTGAATTATTCAAATCAGTAAATTCCTATAAAATAAAAGGCTTTTTATTTCCAATCGAACTAGGTTTTTTGCTTTATTCGCATCTAGTTCGAGTTCTTGGATAGTTCGCATTCTGCACCTCCGGTCTGAGTTTCTAAAAACTATCATGTTATCGGGATATAATCCCTTAAAATTGAAAATACATACCAGTAAGAATGAATAAGATTTTTCAAATTCTGTAGCATAGCTATGATGAAATCAAAAGTCTGCAACAGAGTTTCCAAAAAAAAAAGGGCTATAACTCAAATATTCGAAAAAAGAAAGAAAAAAATTCAAAGATTGGATACCCCTTTACAATACAAAAAAAAGGTATATTTGTATCTATTTATAAAGAAATTAAGGAAAAAAGTCTTTAAGAATTCTGCGAATTTCTTTATTCCTATATTGGTATAGGAAATAGACTATTTTCGAATTCTATCTAGATTGTGGATACATATGTATCCTTAACATACTGAAACGACTTCCATTATTCGTATCAAACCAATTGATTTGTCATATAAGTCTTAATTTCATATCTCCGAATAGAAAAAGAAGTAAAAATATCTTCATATATCAGACGTTCACTAATTAGTACTGCATCTTCAGAATTATAACCCTCCCATGGCATATAAGCTACTAATATGTTTTTTCCTAAAGCGAGTTCCCCATCAACTGTAGCGGCACCGTCCGCCAAAATTTGACCTTTTTTAACGCATTTACCTCCCTGAACCCGGGGTTTTTGATGGATCAAAGTTTTTTTGTTGGAATCTTGATACTTAACTAAAGGAATACTTTCAGTATTCCCATTCCTTGAAAAAAGGATCTTTTGACTATCAGTATAAAGGACCTTTCCCTGATGCTCAGCTATAAGTGAAAACCCCGAATCTACAGCCGTTTGGCCTTCTAGTTTCAACGAAAAAATGCATATCTTTGATTTACTTGAATAAGGAAAGGTGAAAATCCATGATTTCTTGTCTTCATTCCTTTTTCTTCTATTTGATACATAGATTGGAAGGCTTTTTTGATAGAGTAAGACAGAATGGATTCAAAAAAAAAAGATGTTTGACATATATATTCGAGAGAGTCATATATTGATTATATGCAAATATCATCTTGCATATATATTCTAGTATAATAGAAAAATATTGATGATATGAGAATACTATCTTCCATATATGAAATGAGACATGGAAGGGGGACACTACGACGAAGTTCCGGGAGTTACGAAGGAAGCTTGGGACTTATATTGTTTATGGGTTGAGAACAAAAGTTGAACTCTAAGAGGTAGAATCTGCCGTTGTTCCTCAGTAGCTCAGTGGTAGAGCGGTCGGCTGTTAACTGATTGGTCGTAGGTTCGAATCCTACTTGGGGAGATTGGATTAGTTCTTAATGAAAGAATAAAGAATTTCATTAAATAAAGGCTTTGCCTTAGCAAGAGGTAACTCTTTCCCCATCTTTGTTTCTATTGCAAAAAAGCTTCTTTTATCAAATTCTGTTCTAGAATAATGGATATTATTAATAAGGAAGAAGGCTTTTTAGCTATTAACTAGATAATTTCAAAAAAATCTTTTGAAATGTAATAAGTAGTATAAATGAAAATGTAATAAGTAGTATAAATGAAATAATCAAATGATATCTGAATCAAAACCTAAGTCTAGCGTAAGCTACACGAAATCATAGTCGAAAAAAAGAGACTGAAATAAGTAAGTTATGAGGGTTTAGAATAAAACTAGATAGTTAGAAAGAAATTGTATTCCTTCATTTTGATTCTATTTTTTATTACTTATACTTAACTTAAAAAAATACATATGTAATTAACTAGATAAAGAATTTCAAAAAAATCTTTTGAAATGTAATAACTTGTTAAGAATTCTTATTGATTTTTTTTTCTTTTTCGATTCAAAAACCGAAAATAGGAAAGTTAAACCAATAAAAAGATATAAAGTAAACCAATCAAAAGATATAAAGGATTCCACCTCTTCTAGAGATTCTTTATTCTATTCCACCTCTTCTAGAGAATAGAACTTAAAGAAAAAGATATAAAGGAGGTTCATGACTGACAATAAAGATGTAAGAGTCAGAGCTTTTACAGAATGTACTAGTTGTCGTGTAATAATCAGAGTTCTTTTAAGAGTTACTAGGTTTGTTCGAAGAAGTGTCAATAAAAAATCAATGGGTATTTCTAGATATATTACTCAAACGAATCGTTTCAATACACCCAATTTATTAGAATTGAGAAAATTTTGTCGCTATTGTAACAAACATACGACTCATAGAGTTTCTAAAATAATGGAAAGAATATCTATGAATCAAACCTAATCTAATTTGCCTAATCTAATTTGAGTGTGTAGATTATATCATGTATCTATATATTTCCTATTAATTTGCTTTTTTTGCTAAAATTTGTTATTCTAAAATAAGAACTATTACTTTTTTGATTTGAAAAATTTGCTTTTTTTGCTAAAATAAAATAAGAAAATCACTATTTGACAAATTTTCTTAAAAAGAATTGATTTTCTCGTATATAATTATAAATTTTTTGATAAAAATAAAAAAGGAGCAAAGTAAATGGTACTTTTCATTTTTCAAAAAAGATTACTGATGTTGTTGATCTATGGCTTCAACCAATATACCGCCAATGGTTGGCCATACAAATAAAAATTTTCACAATTTCTGAAGAATTTCAGAGTAAAGTTAAGTCGGGAGAACAACTCGTCGGATGAAGGATCATCATCTGATTCCTCAGATGATGAGGACTATGATTCTGATGAGTACTATGCTATGATTCCGATGACGATGATGATCGTATAAATAAATATAAATATAAGGACTCTATCTTGTATCAAGAGTCCGAGCTACATTCCAATATATTTTTAAGACGTCGTTGCAATAGGGTTCATTCCCGCATTGCGAATTTCATTAAATCGTATGAAAAAAATAATACTATTTCTGGATATTGTGTTCTGGCTTTACTACGAAGTATAAAAAAGGAAGTGAGATACTTCAAATGATCAATCGATGATCCTTATCCATCAGAGGAGTTTGACCCATTGTACTTCCTCAAACCTTGGGATTAAAAGTGGTTTGAGATGCAGTACTTCAAATAGTCAATCGATGATCCTTATCCATCAGAGGAGTTGGACCCATCGTATTCACTCCCATTTTCGGAATCCGAGTGGGAAGAAGAGGGGGATTCGCAAATTAATGAGCTCCCTCCGAGCTATCGTTGCGAATTGATTTCTTACTGGATCCGGGGTTCTATTTTCTCAAATAAAATATCGAGAAATCCAAATATCTACCTTTCGGGACCAAAGGTGATAAAATTTCTCCGGAAAATTTGATTTGTCACATAATCAAATCCTTCATTTGATTTGGATAGAATAAAAAAGTAGTATATGAATCAATCCAAATTTTTGTGTGTACTAGATTCAAATAACTGGCATAATTCTGATTTTTTGATTTTTCCTGATCGGAAAAATCATCCATGAAAAAGAAAGAAAAAAGATAGAAAAATTTTGTTATTTATGATCAAAAATTCATTCACTCCTATTATTCCACAAGAAGAAAATAAGGGTTCTGTTGAATTTCAAGTATTCAGTTTCACCAATAAGATACAGAGACTTACTTCCCATTTAGAATTGCACAAAAAAGATTTTTTATCGGAAAGGGGTCTACGAAAAATTCTGGGAAAACGTCAACGGTTGCTGACTTATTTGTCAAAGAAAAATCGAGTACGTTATAATAAATTAATTGATCAGTTGAATATTCGAGAGCCACAAACTCGTTAATTTCATCGTTTGAATTTTTTTTTAGTAGTATTCGATTTTTCATTTTGATGAGCCTCACTTTGAGGAATTCATGGAATAATGAATTCAGGAAGAAAAGATATGACTGTACCGGTTACAAGAAAAGATCTCATGATAGTCAATATGGGTCCTCACCACCCATCAATGCATGGTGTTCTTCGACTGATCCTTACTCTCGATGGTGAAGATGTTATTGATTGTGAACCCATATTGGGCTATTTACACAGAGGAATGGAAAAAATAGCGGAAAACCGAACAATTATACAATATCTACCTTATGTAACACGGTGGGATTATTTAGCTACTATGTTCACAGAGGCAATAACGGTAAATGCACCAGAAAAATTGGAAAATGTTCAAGTACCTCAAAGAGCTAGCTATATCCGAGTTATTATGCTGGAATTGAGCCGTATAGCTTCTCATTTGTTATGGCTTGGACCTTTTATGGCAGATATCGGTGCACAGACTCCTTTCTTCTATATTTTCAGAGAGAGAGAATTGATATACAATCTATTCGAAGCCGCCACAGGTATGCGAATGATGCATAATTATTTCCGCATCGGGGGGGTAGCTGCTGATCTACCTTATGGATGGATAGAGAAATGTTTCGATTTCTGCGATTATTTCTTAACAGTTTTTGTTGAATATCAAAAACTGATTACACGGAATCCCATTTTTTTGGAACGAGTGGAAGGAGTGGGCATTATTGGTGGAGAAGAAGCAGTAAATTGGGGTTTATCCGGTCCAATGTTACGAGCTTCTGGAATCCAATGGGATCTTCGTAAAGTTGATAATTATGAGTGTTACAATGAATTCGATTGGGAAATCCAATGGCAAAAAGAAGGAGATTCATTAGCTCGTTATTTAGTACGAATCGGTGAAATGAGGGAATCCATAAAAATAATTCAACAGGCTCTAGAGGGAATTCCTGGAGGACCCTATGAGAGTTTAGAAGTCCGACGCTTTGATAGAGCAAAGAATTCCGAATGGAATGATTTTGCATATAGATTTATAAGTAAAAAACCTTCACCCAATTTTGAATTGTCGAAACAAGAACTTTATGTGAGAGTGGAAGCCCCAAAAGGGGAATTAGGGATTTATTTGATAGGAGATAATAGTGTTTTCCCCTGGAGATGGAAAATTCGTCCACCCGGTTTTATCAATTTGCAAATTCTTCCTCAGCTAGTTAAAAGAATGAAATTGGCTGATATCATGACGATATTAGGTAGTATAGATATCATTATGGGAGAAGTTGATCGTTGAAATGATAATTGATACGACAGAAGTACAAACTATCAATTCTTTCTCTACATCGGGATTTTTCAAAGAAGTCTATGGACTGATATGGATTGTACCTATTTTGACCCTGCTATTGGGAATCATAATAGGAGTACTAGTAATTGTTTGGTTAGAAAGAGAAATATCTGCAGCGATCCAACAGCGTATTGGGCCTGAATATGCTGGTCCGTTGGGAATTCTTCAAGCTATAGCAGATGGGACTAAATTACTTTTGAAAGAGGATCTCCTCCCATCTCGAGGAGATATTCGTCTGTTTAGTGTCGGACCGTCTATAGCAGTTATATCAGTTCTACTAAGCTATTTAGTAATTCCTTTTGAGTATCGTCTTGTTTTAGCTGATCTCGGTATAGGTGTTTTTTTATGGATCGCCATTTCAAGTATTGCTCCTATTGGTCTTCTTATGTCAGGATATGGATCGAATAATAAATATTCCTTTTCAGGTGGTCTACGAGCTGCTGCTCAATCTATTAGTTATGAAATACCATTAACTCTATGTGTATTATCAATATCTCTACGTGTGATTCGTTGGAATATGAACTTTTACCTCTTTTTCTTCTAAAAATCAAAGAACAAAAAGAGGTTCAATGTATTGAATAGATATTCTCATTTTTTTATTCAGCATTCGGGTTGATGAGTTAAACCAGATAGTTATATGAGTGAAACAAAACAGCTTATCAATTTGTAGTAAGAATAAAAAATCTCATTCCCTATGTACAAGAATCAAGTTGAAGTAAACATAAGTAGCGTAAACTGTTTACCCCAAGATTCCGATTTTTTGATTAGTCATCATATCTTGAAGCGGGTGCAAACAAAAGATCAACTGTATGGAGTTTCTACTACTTTCTTTTATTTATTACTATACCGGCGATCAATCAAAAGTCAGTGGACAGTTAGGAACACCAAGGTACACAAAAGATTAGTAATCGAGATAATGTAAGGTATCAAAAAAGAGGTTTTTCCACATAAAACGAATCATAATAAGGACTTGAAATTGGTAGAAATGATCAAGTAGTACTTCCTTACGATTCCGATCTAGAGTATGCTCCTATTCACTGATTAAAGAAATGACTATCAAGAACGAATTAATCCTTTATTTTTTTTTGAAGTACCCTCCCCTGAGACAGAAGAAGAGGAAAAAAGAAATGGAATGCCATATATGGTATGAATAATAAAAAAAATCTTTCTTTATTCTTTCTTCCATATTCATACATATACAATTCTTATCATGATTCATGAACTAATGCCTAATTCTTTATATTTATTGATATAACGAGTATTTTATTGAAAGATTCAGTTATTACCGAACAAAGAGAGATTCTCATTATAAAGGATAAGATCAATTCGGAAGCAACTTTTTGATTATTCTAGCAGACAGAATTCCATTGGTCTAATTTGGGACTCTCCGATCTATCTTTATTCTGTCTACCCCCAAAGAAAGATGCCGATAATACCGAACTAGTCCTTACATTTTTTGTGGCCATAGAGGAGCCGTATGAAGCTGAGGTTTCATGTACGGTTTTGAAATAGCGATGAAAACAGTCATGTTTTTTTCGACTATGATTATCTAACAGTTCAAGTACAGTTGATATAGTTGAAGCACAGTCCAAATATGGTTTTTGGGGGTGGAATCTGTGGCGTCAGCCTATAGGCTTTCTAGTTTTTCTAATTTCTTCTCTAGCCGAATGTGAGAGATTGCCTTTTGATTTACCAGAAGCAGAGGAGGAATTAGTAGCAGGTTATCAAACCGAATATTCGGGTATCAAATATGCTCTCTTTTATCTTGCTTCTTACCTAAATCTATTAGTTTCTTCATTATTTGTCACAATTCTTTACTTAGGTGGGTGGAATTTCTCTATTCCGTACATATCCATTCCTGAACTTTTTAAAATAAAGAAAATGGCTGGAATTTTTGGAATGACAATTGGTATCTTTATTACATTAGCTAAGGCTTATTTGTTTCTCTTCATTTCTATCACAACAAGATGGACTTTACCTAGGATGAGAATAGACCAGTTATTAAATCTTGGATGGAAATTTCTTTTACCTATTTCTCTAGGTAATCTTTTATTAACAACTTCTTCTCAACTTGTCTCACTATAAATAACAGAATACGATAACAAGATTCTCGATTCATAATATCTCTCAAACAAGAGAAAGAAACTTCCATTTTCTCATTGATATTTACAATATGTTCCCTATGGTAACTGGGTTCATGAATTATGGTCAACAAACAATACGAGCTGCAAGGTACATTGGTCAAGGTTTCATAATTACCTTATCCCACACAAATCGTTTACCTGTCACTATTCAATATCCTTATGAAAAATCGATCATGTCAGAGCGTTTCCGGGGTCGAATCCACTTTGAATTTGATAAATGTATTGCTTGTGAAGTATGTGTTCGTGTATGCCCGATAGATCTACCCCTTGTTGATTGGAGATTGGAAAGAGATATTAAAAAGAAACAATTGCTAAATTATAGTATTGATTTCGGGGTTTGTATATTTTGTGGTAATTGTGTCGAGTATTGTCCAACAAACTGTTTATCAATGACTGAAGAATATGAACTTTCTACTTATGATCGTCATGAATTGAATTATAATCAAATTGCTTTGGGTCGGTTACCAATCTCAATAATTGGAGATTACACAATTCAAACTGTTATGAATTCGACTCAATTCCAAATAGATAAAGAGAATTCCTTTGATTCAAGAACGATTACTGATTACTAAGATTTTTTTTGGTTAGTCAGTAACTACAAAGAAAACTCAAAACTATTGATTGTCGAAAATCACTCTTTGATTGAAACTGACAATCTGTTTTTCGTGATGGGATGATTTCGAAATATACAATTTGAACCACTATTCAAACTAGTCTTTTTTCGGATAAAAATTCTATTTACATTAATCCATATTTCCTTTTCATTCTATGACAAATTTATCATAAACTATATTTTATACAAGAAGAAAATAGGGTAATCCCTTTTCCTTTCCTGGACCTTTTAGTATGGTCATGATATATTTCAATTTCTTTGTTTTTTTTTACATAATGGATTTACCTCGACCAATACATGATATTCTTGTGGTATTTCTGGGATCAGTTCTTGTATTAGGGGGTCTAGGGGTAGTATTACTTACCAATCCAATTTATTCTGCCTTTTCGTTGGGATTTGTTCTTATTTCGATATCTTTATTCTATATTTCATTGAACTCCTATTTTGTAGCTGCCGCACAGCTCCTTATTTATGTCGGAGCCATAAATGTATTGATCTTATTTGCTGTAATGTTCATGAATGCTTCACAATATTCCAAAGATTCCTATCTTTGGACCATTGGAGATGGGGTTACTTCAATGGTTTGTACAACTATTCTTTTTTCACTAATGACTACTATCCTAGATACATCATGGTACGGGATTCTTTGGACTACAAGATCAAACCAAATTATAGAACAGGACCTCATAAATAACGTTCAACAAATTGGGATTCATTTAGCAACAGATTTTTTTCTTCCCTTTGAACTCATTTCTATAATTCTTTTAGTTTCCTTGATAGGAGCAATTACTATGGCTCGACAATAAGAAATACTTAGATTAGAATGATTCCAAATTCTAAGAATTGATAATTCTAAATAAAAAAAATCCAAATTTTTTGTCCCTTTTTACCTCAAATAATAAGTAATCGTAAATCTAAATACTAAATAAAAATAATTAGAATTAAAAAAAAAATATATATTTATTTTATCAAAATTGAAAAATTAATTAAGGAGTTAATAAATCATGTTTGAACATACGCTTTTTTTCAGTGTTTATTTATTCTCTATTGGTCTCTACGGATTAATAACAAGTCGAAATATGGTTAGGGCACTTATGTGCATTGAACTTATACTTAATTCTGTTAATCTAAATCTTGTAACTTTTTCTAACATGGTTGATAATCGACAATTAAAAGGAGATATTTTATCCATTTTTGTTATAGCTATTGCAGCTGCTGAAGCGGCTATCGGATTAGCCATTGTTTCATCCATTTATCGTAACAGAAAATCAACTAGTATCAATCAATCAAATTTCTTAAATAATTAATTATTTTTTTTATATCATAGAGATAAATCATCAAAAAGAAACTTAACTTAATTTCAGTACTTTGTTCTATATTCTATTCATTTTTTTTTGTTGAATTTTTGAATTGAATATATTATATTCTTAGTGAAATAAGAAAAACCAATTCGTGAAAAATTCGTATTTAGTACGTATAATTTTAATTAATCTAGTAATTATTGTTGAGATCAAATTCTTAATCTTTTGGCCTTTTTTTTAATTTAAGTACCATTCCATTATATATAAAATAATAATTTTTTTATTTATTGTATTTAATATATTAAATTAAATAAAATTTTATTGTTCAATTTTTAATAAACCACTGCTTCATCTGGTGTCTAAAATATAATTGACTTCTTTACTACTTTGACCAGATCGAAAATTTTTAATTTCCAAAATTTTAATTTAGAAATTCAATGTCACATTCAGTAAAAATTTACGATACCTGTATAGGGTGTACTCAATGTGTGCGAGCTTGTCCTACGGATGTATTGGAAATGATATCTTGGGATGGATGTAAAGCCAAACAAATTGCTTCCGCACCAAGAACGGAAGATTGTGTAGGTTGTAAAAGATGTGAATCTGCCTGCCCGACAGATTTTTTAAGTGTCCGTGTTTATCTAGGGCCTGAAACAACTCGTAGCATGGCTCTAGCTTATTGATACGTTAGAAAAAGTTCCATCTGAATCTTTTGATTCCTATTTACCGAAAAAACCCGTACTCGATTAAAGCTTTAATTTCGAGCACGGGTTTCTCTGGTCAAAACGTATCTCGTTCTTATCATTCATGAATTATTTTCCTTGGTTAACAATACTTGTTGTTTTTCCTATATTCGCAGGTTCTTTTATTTTCTTTTTTCCTCATAAAGGAAACAAGATATATCGATGGTATACTCTATATATATGTTTGTTAGAACTTATTCTAACAGCTTATGTATTTTTTTATTATTTCCAATTTGATGTTAAATTAATTCAACTTAATGAAAATTTCAAATGGATAGATGTTTTTGATTTCCACTGGAGATTGGGAGTCGATGGGCTTTCCATACAACCTGTTTTACTGACAGGTTTTATTACTACTTTAGCCTGTTTAGCAGCTTGGCCAATTACTCGAAATTGCCAATTGTTTTATTTTCTATTATTAGCAATGTATAGCGCTCAAATGGGATTATTTCTTTCTCAAAACCTTTTACTTTTCTTTATTATGTGGGAATTAGAATTAATTCCCGTTTACTTACTTTTATCCATGTGGGGGGGTAAAAAACGTCTTTATTCGGCTACTAAATTCATTTTATACACAGCAGCAGGATCTGTCTTTTTATTAGCTGCAGTTCTGGGTATGGGTTTGTACGCTTCTAATAAACCAGTACTAGATTTTGAAAAATTAATTAATCAATCATATCCTGTTGTATTAGAAATAACATTTTATATTGGGTTTCTTATTGCATATGCTATCAAATTGCCTATTATACCCCTGCATACATGGTTACCAGATACCCACGGCGAAGCACATTATAGTACATGTATGCTCTTAGCTGGAATTTTATTAAAAATGGGAGCATATGGATTAATTCGGATTAATATGGAATTATTACCCCATGCTCATTCTATATTTTCTCCTTGGTTAATAATAATAGGAACGATACAAATTATTTATGGAGCTTCAACTTCTTTTGGTCAACGCAATTTAAAAAAAAGAATAGCATATTCTTCTATATCTCATATGGGTTTCATAGCTATAGGAATTGGTTCTATAACCGACATAGGACTAAATGGAGCTATTTTACAAATACTTTCTCATGGATTTATTGGTGCTGCCTTTTTTTTCTTGGCAGGGACGAGTTGTGATAGAATTCGTCTTGTTTATCTTGAAGAAATGGGAGGAATATCTATACTAATGCCAAAAATATTTGCTTTGTTCAGTACTTTTTCTATGGCTTCTTTTGCATTACCAGGACTGAGCGGTTTTATTGCAGAATTTGTAGTATTTCTGGGATTTATTACTAGTCAAAAATATCTTTTAATACCAAAAATAATAATTACTTTCGTAATGGCTATTGGAGTAATATTAACTCCAATTTATTTGTTATCTATATTACGTCAGATGTTTTACGGTTACAAATTATTTCATGTTTCAAACTCGAATTTTTTTGATTCGGATTCTGGATCACGAGAACTCTTCCTTTCAATCTGTCTTTTTTTACCAATAATAGGAATTGGTATTTATCCTGATTTTGTTTTCTCATTATCAATTGAGAGAGTACAAACTATCTTATCTAATTATTATAATGGATAATGTTTTATCTTTTTTTAAGAAGAAAATGTTTCTATAATAAAATAAAATTTTTCTAATTAAATGAATTAGGTAAAAGATTTTTTCATTTTATTTCATAATGAACGAAATTTTAATCAGATATATGTTGAGTTTTTGAAAATTAAAAAAAATTATCAAAAACTCAAAAAAAAGTTTTCATTAGATTGGAAGATTGGAAAAAACAATCTTTTTTTCTTATATTTTTTCTTATATATCTAAAATATATAAATTCAAAATTCAGATCTGATATTTTTTGAGTTTCGACAATTTTTTTATTATGTAAGCCCACTTAGCTCAGAGGTTAGAGCATCGCATTTGTAATGCGATGGTCATCGGTTCAACTCCGATAGTGGGCTTTTTTTCCTTTTTTATAGAGAATCTATAATTGAAAATCTTTTGCTAAAAAAAGAATAGTGAAGAAATCTTTTTGATCTTTTTTTTTTTTGAATCGAAACAAAAATCTCTATTTTCAAACTAATTTTGGTTTAAATTTAATAAAATTAAATACTAAACCTAGGACTTTTTCAAAATTTCAATAATCTAAATGTAGAATATTAGACTATTGAAAATCTTTTCATTTTTATTTTTGATTTTGATTGGTGTTTCTTTTTATGAATTCTTTTTAAGAATTTGCTTTTTTTTATTATAAAAAAACAATAAAACCAAAATTATTATTTTTTTGATTAGAAAAAATTTCTTTTTTTATATTTGATAAAAAAATTGCGATTTTCTTAAAAATTTGCTTAGTTTGCAAAAAGGACCTTCATAAAGTCGCTACGCTGTATTTATTATAAATACATCACTAAGAAAGAAATAAAAAGAGACGAATTAATAACTTAAAAAACTAAATCAGAAAAGATTCGAATTCTTCTTTTACATATATTATATTGGCTATTAAATTTGAATAGTAAAGGATTTAATTATGATTGAAAGATTCAAAAACCTTTTTCAAATAGTTCAAAGATGAGTAAATGGTTTTATTTTTCTTACAAAAGAAAGAGAATACTATTTTTATCTTATTCTTGCTCTGCTATGAATAATCTATATAGCAATGAAATACTTAGAGACTCCCAAGAAATTAGACCCATTCTCTTTACTTCTATTTTTGAATGACAAAAACGACGAAGATGATGATAATTCAGATTTGAAAGAGCTACAGCTATCTTTAAGGTCAACCTCTCATTCTCAATTCCTTTATTACAAGATAAAGGAATTTTTAAAATCGAGTTATTTAGTTAAAAATACAAAAAAAATCATTTTGTGACTTTACTTTCAAAAGATTTTTTACAAAAAATTTTCAAAGTATTGTACTAATAAAGTTTTCTACCGATGTTAATATAGATAATATTAATTACCTGTAGGGTTTTTTGATATTCTTTATTTAGGATACCGAAAAATTCTTTTTTATAGGATACTAATACTAAAAAATTTTTTGGTATCCTAAATATATATAGGATACTTAAGTTGCTGAATTAAAAAAAAAAATGAACCATTTTTTTTATTTCAGTTGAAAAAGATTCAGAGGAAAAGAATTTTTAAATGTTATATGTTCTTCCATTAAAGCATATAAACTTTTTTTTTTTTTAAGTAAAGATATATATTTTCTAATATATTAATAAATTCAACTATATATAAATTTAAATGAACCGTAGCTATGTAAACCTATTCCTAACAGATTGATACCAAAATAACATATCCAAATAATAAGAAATCCAATAGAAGCTATAAATGCAGAATTTATACCTTTCCAATTTTGGTGTATTCTAATATGTAAATAAATTGCAAATATTGTCCAAGTTATAAATGCCCAAGTTTCTTTGGGATCCCAATTCCAATAAGATCCCCAAGCTTCATTAGCCCATACTGCTCCACAAAGAATACCCAAAGTTAAAATGATAAATCCAAAAGTAATAACACGATAACTCCAATAATCCAAACGCTCAAATAATTCATATTTGTAATAATTTGTAAATAAAGGGAACGAGCTTTTTTTCAAAAGATTTATCTTTTCTTTCCAATAATGAATTTGACCATTTGGAACGGAACGACGTAATTTCTCAATCACAAAAGAATCAATCTTTTTTTGACATGTAAGAATTAAAAGAGCAACTGATAATAAAGACCCGCATAAAAGAGCTGCATAACTCAACAACATCATACTTACATGCATTATTAACCACTGAGATTGCAGTGCAGGTACTAATATTGTGGATTTATTAATTTCTGCTGAGAGACAGAAACCTGATGTCGCAAAAGCTTGAGTAAAAATGGTACTTGGTGTAATTATTGTATTTAACTCATAATTATGGTTCCGAGTCTTTGGAACCATATGAATAACACAGAGACTACATGAAAGAAAGATTAAAGACTCATATAAATTACTTAATGGAAAGTGCCCTGAATAAATCCAACGAAAAATTAAAAATGCCATTGTAGAGAAAAAAGTAAAAATCATCCCTTTCTCTAAGGAATTACGTAACTCAAGAATATTACCAAATAATAAGATAATCAAGTTAATTATAATAACTATTGAAGTAATTGAAAAAGAAATATGATTTAATATATATTCTACAGTTAGAAATATCATAAAAGAATTTTATCTACAGAATTTTGAATTTATAATTTCAAAATAAATTATAACATATATATAGTCATGCCGCCACTCGGACTCGAACCGAGATACACTAGGCACTGCTTCCTAAGAGCAGCGTGTCTACCAATTTCACCATGGCGGCTTTTTTTATTTTAAATAATAAGCCAATTCATGTTTAATCGTCAAGATTTAAAAATTTTATTTGAAATAAGAAATTTTAGAATCGATAAAGAGAAAAGATTTTTTTTCATTTTATTTTGACATCCTCAATGGCAAAATCTTGCTTTTTTTATAAAACTTACTATTTTTTTCTCATTTATATTATTTTCTGTATCAATAATGATAGGAAGAAAAATCATTTTTTTTAATATTTACAAAAATTACAAAAAACAAAAAGAATTTAGTCTTTTTTATTTTTTAATATTCTAGTAGAATAAAAAAAAATAAATGCAAAGTTTTTATCATTTATCTTTTTTTATTTTTTAATGTTAAATTTAACATTAAAACATTAAATTAACAGTAAATTATAAATCTTTTTTTAATTTTTAAAAAATTTTTAAAAAATATATATAAGATATAAGATAGGAAATATTTAAATCTAAAATTTAAATTAAGTTCTATTAAACTTTTCACAATAGAAGAAAATCTTTTCTTCTATTGTGAAAAGTTAATTAATAAGTAAATTGTTACTTAATTAAGTAATTGAAATCGTAAGATATAGATATTATTTTTAGAATTAAAAATTATATAAATTATATATAATTTATAGTTCTAATTAAAGTCTAATCTTAACTAAAATTTACTAACTAAATTAATAAAAATTAATTATTTATTTTAAAGCTAGTTTTTTATTAGCATTTTAAACTATCTATAGCATTTTAATCTATATTTATTAAAGGAATACTTTATTGTAGAAATACATAAAAACCAAAAACTCTTTTATTTGGTTTTTGTTTCAAAAAACTTTTTGAATTTCCAATAGAAAGTGATTTTGCTAAAGAAGAGGCTTTTACTGCAATTAAATATCCTTTTTTTCTCCAGATATTTCTACGAATACGTTTTTTTGACATAGAAGTACGTTTTTTTGGAACAGCCATTGAAAGTTTTTTTTATTTTATTTTTTTATGTGAAATACATTTTTTTCAAAAAAAAAAAAAAAAGAATTATAATTATATTATTTAATTAATTTAGCATACCAAATAATCTTACAAAAAAGAAACTTATTCTTGCTACTAATCTATTGATGTAATTTCAGTTTGCGTCAGACTTTTTATTTTAATAATTGAAATAAAGTATCTTTACAAATGAAGGATTTGATTTGGGTAGAAATTGATTTCTATACAATACCTCAAAAATTTGAGAAATTTCATAACCTTTGGTCCCGAAAGGTAAATATTTGGATTTCTCGATATTTTATTTGAAAAAATAAAACCCCGGACCCAGTAAGAAATTAATTCGCAATTAGGTTATTATTTTATGACATTTATCCCACAAGCCTTTTAATTCAATCAAGAATAAAAACAATTTAGATTGAAGATCATCGCCTTATCTTATACGGGGAGGTAGAAGGATTCGAACTTTCTATTGTATTCTATTATAATTAGAAAAGAATTTTTGAACATAACGAGACAAAACCCGTTCCGTGCTTTTTTTTCTTATAGAAAAACATATATCCTATCAAAATTGAATATATAATTCAATAGAAAAGAAAATCTTTTCAAATAAGATTTTTTTTGATGAGTCTTTTTCCATTTTTTATGTTTTATAGTCTATTGTGTGTCTTTCTTATCTTAATTAAATTATTCTTGCTTTTTCTTTCTTATATTTTGAAATTCAGTGCAATTAAGGATTTTTAAATGACTGAAATTCTATAGGTCAGTTACACACATATTCAAATAATATTTATATTATTTATTTTTTCTAATAGAAATTAGAAATATCTAATACTAATAGGAAAAAATTCTTAGATATTTTTTTTTGATCTGACTTTACAAACAAAATGTATTTGCTAATATTATTAGATATTTAGATGAAAGACAAATAGGAATGAAATAATAGAAAAAATAAAGGAGAATCTTATTAACTTAATTTTAATATATATATAAAAGACTTTTAAATTCTTTAGAAAACTTTAGTTTAGTTATATATTATTCTAAATTTCTAATATATAAATTATGAATTATAAGATATTTAATTAATTTTTAATATATAAATTATTAATTATAAGATATTTAATTACGTATTAAACTACAGAGAACCTTTCCTTCTATATTTCTATGTAATACATGTTTTTTTAATATATATAAATAAATAATATGTGTTTCAATAAATATTTCATTTATAAACATAAAAAAATTTTATGTTCTAAAATTCTTGAATATCTGTAGAATATGTGAATTAAAAAAAAAGGAAGATTAATAAAAACAATGATACAAAAGATAAAAAAAAGAATAAATAAAATGAGACTCTACCATTTCCTGTAAATCTAACCCCTTCTCCTATAAAAAAACTTGTAACACCTATTCCATTTGGAATACCATCAATTACATGTTTATCAAAAAATTCAGTGAATTTACTTAATCTTCTTATACCCAATATAAAAACATTAGTATAAAGAATATCTATGTAACCACGATTATATGACCAATTATATATTGCATTTTGTATTTGGTCTAGGAAATCTCTTTTAACACCTTTTTTGAAAAATAAATTAATAAGAAATAAATTCGGAAAAAAGGAATTTATAGATCCATAAAAAATGAATGCTATGGATAATCCAAAAGTTGCTATACTTACTGAAAAAATTACATTTTGCAAGAACTCATAAAAAATTACATATTGATTTGAACTTTCGATGAAAGAATTTTTTGATAAAGTTAACCATCTTGATAATAAATCAAGATCTAGTCCGCTTCCATCAAAGTGAATTCCTATTAAACCAATGAACACAGTAAAAACTATTAATAGGAGAAGAGGGATTAACATAGTATTGTCTGATTCATGAGGAAATAAAGAAGTATATTTATTTGCTTCAAAAATATTGAAGCAGTATATTTTATTTCTTAGACTATTCTTTTTTTCTTTTGAAAAAAAGGAGACTTTTTTATTTATTTTTGATAAAGGCAAACTTCTATTGGTATTTGATTTGTTACATGTGCTTTTACCCCATAAAGATATTGAATAAAAGAAATTTGTTTTAGTACTACTATAAGCTTGAAAATTAATACGTAAATATCCATCAAAAGTAAGTAAGTATACTCGAAACATATAAAATGCTGTTAATCCTGCAGTGAAATAAGCTATTATCCCATAAATTGGAGAATGTAACCAACTATTACTAAGAATCTCATCTTTAGACCAGAAACAAGCAAGGGGTGGAATACCACAAAGAGAGAGTGTACCCAATAAAAAAGCAGTTTTTGTAATTGGGATATAGTTAGTTAAACCACCCATAAAAACCATATTTTGATTTTTATCCGGTGAATATCCAACAACAGGTTCCATTGAATGAATAATGGATCCAGATCCTAAAAATAATAAAGCCTTAGAGTAAGCATGGGTTATCAAATGAAATAAAGCAGCTCGAAACGAGCCTATACCTAAAGCCATTATAATATAACCCAATTGAGACATTGTAGAATAGGCTAAGCTTCTTTTAATGTCTTTTTGAGCAAGAGCCAAAGTAGCTCCTAAAAATAAAGTTATTAAACCTATTGAAGAAATTATATCCATTATATAAGGTGTTATTAAGAAAAGAGGAAACAGTCGAGCTACAAGAAAAACTCCCGCTGCTACCATGGTAGCGGCGTGTATAAGAGCAGAAATAGGAGTAGGTCCTTCCATGGCATCAGGTAACCATATGTGAAGAGGAAATTGTGCGGATTTAGCAATCGCACCAAGAAATAATAAAAAGGTACATAAAGTAGTAAATAAAGAATTCACTTCATTTTTTTGGATAAAATTATTGGTTATTTCAAATAAATCTCGAAATTCGAAACTACCTATTATCCAATAAAAACCTAAAATTCCTAATAATAAACCAAAATCACCTATACGATTAGTTATAAAGGCTTTTTGGCAGGCATTTGCTGCGAGCGGTCGTGTAAACCAAAATCCTATTAACAAATAGGAAAATATTCCTACTATTTCCCAAAAAACATAAATTTGTATCAAATTTGAACTTGTAACTAGTCCCAACATAGAAGCATTGAAAAAATTCAAATAAGCAAAAAATCTCAAATATCCTTGATCATGAGACATATAACTATCGCTGTAAATAAGAACTGTGATTCCAACAGTAGTAATGAGTATTAACATAATTGAGGTCAGTGGATCAATCAAATATCCGAATTCTAAGGAAAAATCCTTATTAATCGTCCAAGACCATAGGTATTGATAAATCAAATTCCCATTTATTTGTTGAATAGAAAGATTTAAAGAAAATATCAGAGTTATGATTAAAAAGAAAATACTTGGAAAAGCCCATATGCGACGAATACTTTTCGTTGCTGTGGAAATAAGTAGAAGTCCAATACCTGTTATTATTGGAACTATAAGTGAAAGAAAGGGTATTATCCATGCATATTGATATATAAGTTCCATAAGATATTAAGAAGTTTAATTGTTAATTGATATTTTTTCCTTTCCTGAAAATTTGATTCACTAATTCTTATCTTTAATAAAATATAATATATTAAATATTAAAAGTTCAAGAATACTGTAAAGAATAAATAAGAAATAAGACAATACGATTTTAAGTCAAATATAAAAATTAAAAAATTCTGTACTTTTTTTTATCAAAATTGTAAAAAGATAAAATATTATTGAGAAAATATTTTTTCGATTGAAATAAATAGGAATAGGATAGATAAAGATATTTTGATTTCCTCAAAAAATGAATTTTACCTTTTTTTTACTTAAAAATTTAATCAATTAAAAAATAAGGAAAAAATAGGTAAAAAGGGACAAAAAATTTGGATTTTTTTTATTTAGAATTATCAATTCTTAGAATTTGGAATCATTCTAATCTAAGTATTTCTTATTGTCGAGCCATAGTAATTGCTCCTATCAAGGAAACTAAAAGAATTATAGAAATGAGTTCAAAGGGAAGAAAAAAATCTGTTGCTAAATGAATCCCAATTTGTTGAACGTTATTTATGAGGTCCTGTTCTATAATTTGGTTTGATCTTGTAGTCCAAAGAATCCCGTACCATGATGTATCTAGGATAGTAGTCATTAGTGAAAAAAGAATAGTTGTACAAACCATTGAAGTAACCCCATCTCCAATGGTCCAAAGATAGGAATCTTTGGAATATTGTGAAGCATTCATGAACATTACAGCAAATAAGATCAATACATTTATGGCTCCGACATAAATAAGGAGCTGTGCGGCAGCTACAAAATAGGAGTTCAATGAAATATAGAATAAAGATATCGAAATAAGAACAAATCCCAACGAAAAGGCAGAATAAATTGGATTGGTAAGTAATACTACCCCTAGACCCCCTAATACAAGAACTGATCCCAGAAATACCACAAGAATATCATGTATTGGTCGAGGTAAATCCATTATGTAAAAAAAAACAAAGAAATTGAAATATATCATGACCATACTAAAAGGTCCAGGAAAGGAAAAGGGATTACCCTATTTTCTTCTTGTATAAAATATAGTTTATGATAAATTTGTCATAGAATGAAAAGGAAATATGGATTAATGTAAATAGAATTTTTATCCGAAAAAAGACTAGTTTGAATAGTGGTTCAAATTGTATATTTCGAAATCATCCCATCACGAAAAACAGATTGTCAGTTTCAATCAAAGAGTGATTTTCGACAATCAATAGTTTTGAGTTTTCTTTGTAGTTACTGACTAACCAAAAAAAATCTTAGTAATCAGTAATCGTTCTTGAATCAAAGGAATTCTCTTTATCTATTTGGAATTGAGTCGAATTCATAACAGTTTGAATTGTGTAATCTCCAATTATTGAGATTGGTAACCGACCCAAAGCAATTTGATTATAATTCAATTCATGACGATCATAAGTAGAAAGTTCATATTCTTCAGTCATTGATAAACAGTTTGTTGGACAATACTCGACACAATTACCACAAAATATACAAACCCCGAAATCAATACTATAATTTAGCAATTGTTTCTTTTTAATATCTCTTTCCAATCTCCAATCAACAAGGGGTAGATCTATCGGGCATACACGAACACATACTTCACAAGCAATACATTTATCAAATTCAAAGTGGATTCGACCCCGGAAACGCTCTGACATGATCGATTTTTCATAAGGATATTGAATAGTGACAGGTAAACGATTTGTGTGGGATAAGGTAATTATGAAACCTTGACCAATGTACCTTGCAGCTCGTATTGTTTGTTGACCATAATTCATGAACCCAGTTACCATAGGGAACATATTGTAAATATCAATGAGAAAATGGAAGTTTCTTTCTCTTGTTTGAGAGATATTATGAATCGAGAATCTTGTTATCGTATTCTGTTATTTATAGTGAGACAAGTTGAGAAGAAGTTGTTAATAAAAGATTACCTAGAGAAATAGGTAAAAGAAATTTCCATCCAAGATTTAATAACTGGTCTATTCTCATCCTAGGTAAAGTCCATCTTGTTGTGATAGAAATGAAGAGAAACAAATAAGCCTTAGCTAATGTAATAAAGATACCAATTGTCATTCCAAAAATTCCAGCCATTTTCTTTATTTTAAAAAGTTCAGGAATGGATATGTACGGAATAGAGAAATTCCACCCACCTAAGTAAAGAATTGTGACAAATAATGAAGAAACTAATAGATTTAGGTAAGAAGCAAGATAAAAGAGAGCATATTTGATACCCGAATATTCGGTTTGATAACCTGCTACTAATTCCTCCTCTGCTTCTGGTAAATCAAAAGGCAATCTCTCACATTCGGCTAGAGAAGAAATTAGAAAAACTAGAAAGCCTATAGGCTGACGCCACAGATTCCACCCCCAAAAACCATATTTGGACTGTGCTTCAACTATATCAACTGTACTTGAACTGTTAGATAATCATAGTCGAAAAAAACATGACTGTTTTCATCGCTATTTCAAAACCGTACATGAAACCTCAGCTTCATACGGCTCCTCTATGGCCACAAAAAATGTAAGGACTAGTTCGGTATTATCGGCATCTTTCTTTGGGGGTAGACAGAATAAAGATAGATCGGAGAGTCCCAAATTAGACCAATGGAATTCTGTCTGCTAGAATAATCAAAAAGTTGCTTCCGAATTGATCTTATCCTTTATAATGAGAATCTCTCTTTGTTCGGTAATAACTGAATCTTTCAATAAAATACTCGTTATATCAATAAATATAAAGAATTAGGCATTAGTTCATGAATCATGATAAGAATTGTATATGTATGAATATGGAAGAAAGAATAAAGAAAGATTTTTTTTATTATTCATACCATATATGGCATTCCATTTCTTTTTTCCTCTTCTTCTGTCTCAGGGGAGGGTACTTCAAAAAAAAATAAAGGATTAATTCGTTCTTGATAGTCATTTCTTTAATCAGTGAATAGGAGCATACTCTAGATCGGAATCGTAAGGAAGTACTACTTGATCATTTCTACCAATTTCAAGTCCTTATTATGATTCGTTTTATGTGGAAAAACCTCTTTTTTGATACCTTACATTATCTCGATTACTAATCTTTTGTGTACCTTGGTGTTCCTAACTGTCCACTGACTTTTGATTGATCGCCGGTATAGTAATAAATAAAAGAAAGTAGTAGAAACTCCATACAGTTGATCTTTTGTTTGCACCCGCTTCAAGATATGATGACTAATCAAAAAATCGGAATCTTGGGGTAAACAGTTTACGCTACTTATGTTTACTTCAACTTGATTCTTGTACATAGGGAATGAGATTTTTTATTCTTACTACAAATTGATAAGCTGTTTTGTTTCACTCATATAACTATCTGGTTTAACTCATCAACCCGAATGCTGAATAAAAAAATGAGAATATCTATTCAATACATTGAACCTCTTTTTGTTCTTTGATTTTTAGAAGAAAAAGAGGTAAAAGTTCATATTCCAACGAATCACACGTAGAGATATTGATAATACACATAGAGTTAATGGTATTTCATAACTAATAGATTGAGCAGCAGCTCGTAGACCACCTGAAAAGGAATATTTATTATTCGATCCATATCCTGACATAAGAAGACCAATAGGAGCAATACTTGAAATGGCGATCCATAAAAAAACACCTATACCGAGATCAGCTAAAACAAGACGATACTCAAAAGGAATTACTAAATAGCTTAGTAGAACTGATATAACTGCTATAGACGGTCCGACACTAAACAGACGAATATCTCCTCGAGATGGGAGGAGATCCTCTTTCAAAAGTAATTTAGTCCCATCTGCTATAGCTTGAAGAATTCCCAACGGACCAGCATATTCAGGCCCAATACGCTGTTGGATCGCTGCAGATATTTCTCTTTCTAACCAAACAATTACTAGTACTCCTATTATGATTCCCAATAGCAGGGTCAAAATAGGTACAATCCATATCAGTCCATAGACTTCTTTGAAAAATCCCGATGTAGAGAAAGAATTGATAGTTTGTACTTCTGTCGTATCAATTATCATTTCAACGATCAACTTCTCCCATAATGATATCTATACTACCTAATATCGTCATGATATCAGCCAATTTCATTCTTTTAACTAGCTGAGGAAGAATTTGCAAATTGATAAAACCGGGTGGACGAATTTTCCATCTCCAGGGGAAAACACTATTATCTCCTATCAAATAAATCCCTAATTCCCCTTTTGGGGCTTCCACTCTCACATAAAGTTCTTGTTTCGACAATTCAAAATTGGGTGAAGGTTTTTTACTTATAAATCTATATGCAAAATCATTCCATTCGGAATTCTTTGCTCTATCAAAGCGTCGGACTTCTAAACTCTCATAGGGTCCTCCAGGAATTCCCTCTAGAGCCTGTTGAATTATTTTTATGGATTCCCTCATTTCACCGATTCGTACTAAATAACGAGCTAATGAATCTCCTTCTTTTTGCCATTGGATTTCCCAATCGAATTCATTGTAACACTCATAATTATCAACTTTACGAAGATCCCATTGGATTCCAGAAGCTCGTAACATTGGACCGGATAAACCCCAATTTACTGCTTCTTCTCCACCAATAATGCCCACTCCTTCCACTCGTTCCAAAAAAATGGGATTCCGTGTAATCAGTTTTTGATATTCAACAAAAACTGTTAAGAAATAATCGCAGAAATCGAAACATTTCTCTATCCATCCATAAGGTAGATCAGCAGCTACCCCCCCGATGCGGAAATAATTATGCATCATTCGCATACCTGTGGCGGCTTCGAATAGATTGTATATCAATTCTCTCTCTCTGAAAATATAGAAGAAAGGAGTCTGTGCACCGATATCTGCCATAAAAGGTCCAAGCCATAACAAATGAGAAGCTATACGGCTCAATTCCAGCATAATAACTCGGATATAGCTAGCTCTTTGAGGTACTTGAACATTTTCCAATTTTTCTGGTGCATTTACCGTTATTGCCTCTGTGAACATAGTAGCTAAATAATCCCACCGTGTTACATAAGGTAGATATTGTATAATTGTTCGGTTTTCCGCTATTTTTTCCATTCCTCTGTGTAAATAGCCCAATATGGGTTCACAATCAATAACATCTTCACCATCGAGAGTAAGGATCAGTCGAAGAACACCATGCATTGATGGGTGGTGAGGACCCATATTGACTATCATGAGATCTTTTCTTGTAACCGGTACAGTCATATCTTTTCTTCCTGAATTCATTATTCCATGAATTCCTCAAAGTGAGGCTCATCAAAATGAAAAATCGAATACTACTAAAAAAAAATTCAAACGATGAAATTAACGAGTTTGTGGCTCTCGAATATTCAACTGATCAATTAATTTATTATAACGTACTCGATTTTTCTTTGACAAATAAGTCAGCAACCGTTGACGTTTTCCCAGAATTTTTCGTAGACCCCTTTCCGATAAAAAATCTTTTTTGTGCAATTCTAAATGGGAAGTAAGTCTCTGTATCTTATTGGTGAAACTGAATACTTGAAATTCAACAGAACCCTTATTTTCTTCTTGTGGAATAATAGGAGTGAATGAATTTTTGATCATAAATAACAAAATTTTTCTATCTTTTTTCTTTCTTTTTCATGGATGATTTTTCCGATCAGGAAAAATCAAAAAATCAGAATTATGCCAGTTATTTGAATCTAGTACACACAAAAATTTGGATTGATTCATATACTACTTTTTTATTCTATCCAAATCAAATGAAGGATTTGATTATGTGACAAATCAAATTTTCCGGAGAAATTTTATCACCTTTGGTCCCGAAAGGTAGATATTTGGATTTCTCGATATTTTATTTGAGAAAATAGAACCCCGGATCCAGTAAGAAATCAATTCGCAACGATAGCTCGGAGGGAGCTCATTAATTTGCGAATCCCCCTCTTCTTCCCACTCGGATTCCGAAAATGGGAGTGAATACGATGGGTCCAACTCCTCTGATGGATAAGGATCATCGATTGACTATTTGAAGTACTGCATCTCAAACCACTTTTAATCCCAAGGTTTGAGGAAGTACAATGGGTCAAACTCCTCTGATGGATAAGGATCATCGATTGATCATTTGAAGTATCTCACTTCCTTTTTTATACTTCGTAGTAAAGCCAGAACACAATATCCAGAAATAGTATTATTTTTTTCATACGATTTAATGAAATTCGCAATGCGGGAATGAACCCTATTGCAACGACGTCTTAAAAATATATTGGAATGTAGCTCGGACTCTTGATACAAGATAGAGTCCTTATATTTATATTTATTTATACGATCATCATCGTCATCGGAATCATAGCATAGTACTCATCAGAATCATAGTCCTCATCATCTGAGGAATCAGATGATGATCCTTCATCCGACGAGTTGTTCTCCCGACTTAACTTTACTCTGAAATTCTTCAGAAATTGTGAAAATTTTTATTTGTATGGCCAACCATTGGCGGTATATTGGTTGAAGCCATAGATCAACAACATCAGTAATCTTTTTTGAAAAATGAAAAGTACCATTTACTTTGCTCCTTTTTTATTTTTATCAAAAAATTTATAATTATATACGAGAAAATCAATTCTTTTTAAGAAAATTTGTCAAATAGTGATTTTCTTATTTTATTTTAGCAAAAAAAGCAAATTTTTCAAATCAAAAAAGTAATAGTTCTTATTTTAGAATAACAAATTTTAGCAAAAAAAGCAAATTAATAGGAAATATATAGATACATGATATAATCTACACACTCAAATTAGATTAGGCAAATTAGATTAGGTTTGATTCATAGATATTCTTTCCATTATTTTAGAAACTCTATGAGTCGTATGTTTGTTACAATAGCGACAAAATTTTCTCAATTCTAATAAATTGGGTGTATTGAAACGATTCGTTTGAGTAATATATCTAGAAATACCCATTGATTTTTTATTGACACTTCTTCGAACAAACCTAGTAACTCTTAAAAGAACTCTGATTATTACACGACAACTAGTACATTCTGTAAAAGCTCTGACTCTTACATCTTTATTGTCAGTCATGAACCTCCTTTATATCTTTTTCTTTAAGTTCTATTCTCTAGAAGAGGTGGAATAGAATAAAGAATCTCTAGAAGAGGTGGAATCCTTTATATCTTTTGATTGGTTTACTTTATATCTTTTTATTGGTTTAACTTTCCTATTTTCGGTTTTTGAATCGAAAAAGAAAAAAAAATCAATAAGAATTCTTAACAAGTTATTACATTTCAAAAGATTTTTTTGAAATTCTTTATCTAGTTAATTACATATGTATTTTTTTAAGTTAAGTATAAGTAATAAAAAATAGAATCAAAATGAAGGAATACAATTTCTTTCTAACTATCTAGTTTTATTCTAAACCCTCATAACTTACTTATTTCAGTCTCTTTTTTTCGACTATGATTTCGTGTAGCTTACGCTAGACTTAGGTTTTGATTCAGATATCATTTGATTATTTCATTTATACTACTTATTACATTTTCATTTATACTACTTATTACATTTCAAAAGATTTTTTTGAAATTATCTAGTTAATAGCTAAAAAGCCTTCTTCCTTATTAATAATATCCATTATTCTAGAACAGAATTTGATAAAAGAAGCTTTTTTGCAATAGAAACAAAGATGGGGAAAGAGTTACCTCTTGCTAAGGCAAAGCCTTTATTTAATGAAATTCTTTATTCTTTCATTAAGAACTAATCCAATCTCCCCAAGTAGGATTCGAACCTACGACCAATCAGTTAACAGCCGACCGCTCTACCACTGAGCTACTGAGGAACAACGGCAGATTCTACCTCTTAGAGTTCAACTTTTGTTCTCAACCCATAAACAATATAAGTCCCAAGCTTCCTTCGTAACTCCCGGAACTTCGTCGTAGTGTCCCCCTTCCATGTCTCATTTCATATATGGAAGATAGTATTCTCATATCATCAATATTTTTCTATTATACTAGAATATATATGCAAGATGATATTTGCATATAATCAATATATGACTCTCTCGAATATATATGTCAAACATCTTTTTTTTTTGAATCCATTCTGTCTTACTCTATCAAAAAAGCCTTCCAATCTATGTATCAAATAGAAGAAAAAGGAATGAAGACAAGAAATCATGGATTTTCACCTTTCCTTATTCAAGTAAATCAAAGATATGCATTTTTTCGTTGAAACTAGAAGGCCAAACGGCTGTAGATTCGGGGTTTTCACTTATAGCTGAGCATCAGGGAAAGGTCCTTTATACTGATAGTCAAAAGATCCTTTTTTCAAGGAATGGGAATACTGAAAGTATTCCTTTAGTTAAGTATCAAGATTCCAACAAAAAAACTTTGATCCATCAAAAACCCCGGGTTCAGGGAGGTAAATGCGTTAAAAAAGGTCAAATTTTGGCGGACGGTGCCGCTACAGTTGATGGGGAACTCGCTTTAGGAAAAAACATATTAGTAGCTTATATGCCATGGGAGGGTTATAATTCTGAAGATGCAGTACTAATTAGTGAACGTCTGATATATGAAGATATTTTTACTTCTTTTTCTATTCGGAGATATGAAATTAAGACTTATATGACAAATCAATTGGTTTGATACGAATAATGGAAGTCGTTTCAGTATGTTAAGGATACATATGTATCCACAATCTAGATAGAATTCGAAAATAGTCTATTTCCTATACCAATATAGGAATAAAGAAATTCGCAGAATTCTTAAAGACTTTTTTCCTTAATTTCTTTATAAATAGATACAAATATACCTTTTTTTTGTATTGTAAAGGGGTATCCAATCTTTGAATTTTTTTCTTTCTTTTTTCGAATATTTGAGTTATAGCCCTTTTTTTTTTGGAAACTCTGTTGCAGACTTTTGATTTCATCATAGCTATGCTACAGAATTTGAAAAATCTTATTCATTCTTACTGGTATGTATTTTCAATTTTAAGGGATTATATCCCGATAACATGATAGTTTTTAGAAACTCAGACCGGAGGTGCAGAATGCGAACTATCCAAGAACTCGAACTAGATGCGAATAAAGCAAAAAACCTAGTTCGATTGGAAATAAAAAGCCTTTTATTTTATAGGAATTTACTGATTTGAATAATTCAGAACTTCAGCATCTCTACCAAGAGATTCATGAGGCAAGACGTTCTACCTATGAACCTGACACATTACCTTATGATGGCGTTATTGCGTTTATGTATTATATTCTAGAAAAATGTGATGAGAATTTCTTTGAATCTATTTCTGATCAAGAGAGATCTCTTATAAGAAAAACATCACATAGGACTATTCCAAACTATTCGTATTTGGTATATCTAAAAGGTGAAATAAAAGAAAAAATAAGAAGATTGGTCAAAGGACAAAATATACCACCATTGCAGAAAGGAAAAAATGTACCAGCTCAGTCTTTTTTTTCTTTTCTAGAAAAGGTTCTTGGGGACGAAATGTTCTTCAAGCCCAAGAAATAATTCTAAGATTTCTGAACCAAAAACTCCAGGTCCTAAAACTGAATAGAAAAGTTTTGGTCATGGTCCTGAAACCAAACAAAGAATTCTAAGATTTCTGAATTCTTAATATTCTTAATTATTAAGAAAATTTTTGTTAATAATTTTCTTATTGGCCAACATAAGCATAATATTGATCCAATTTTTTTTCTCACTGTTACTAAAAAGAGTGAAATGAATCCCCTTAATAAAAATAAAGGGGATTATTCTTGAAAATTATTAGTAGTTAATTTTCAGGTTTCCTTATTTGTCTTATTTTTATGTCGAAAATCCATATATGGACATAGATGGAGTTCACTAAAATCTCATGTGATTTATCAAACAGAATAGAAATTCCACTAGATTGATCTATAGATAGGGATCGTCGATAAATAATGATCAACTAAAGGTATTTTTTTCGATAAAAAGCTACTAAGCTTCAAAATTATTTGGAATGGAAATATGAGGATATCACAATGCTTAATCACATAGAATTGTACAACTTTTACAGTTACAGATTTATCACTAATGCTAACAAAAAATAAATAAGTCCTGTCTTTGTGGGAAAGACCTATTAACGGCCACGGACCTATTAATGGTCAAGATCCTTTTGATTTTAAAGAGTCACTGGAATCAGACTCGTTTAATGAAAAAGAG